CTTGGTGCTCCCAAATTTTGATATAATCAACATGCTTTTCTTGTTTTTTTACTTATTTGTTTATGAATATGAATTCTTAAAGGCATATGCATGAGACATAATCTATTAATGAATCTGAATCCATTTCTTAATCTCTTTCTTTGAAATACTTTATTCTAACCATATCATGATCTCATTTTATAATACCTCCGGAGCTAATGAAACTATTTTAGTAAAATTTAACTGTCTCAATTCCCGGGCAATTGCACCAAAAACCCGAGTTCCCTTTGGGTTTCCTTCTTGATCGATGACAACCGCAGCATTGTCATCATATCGTATTATCATACCGTTATCACGTTTGAGTTCTTTACAAGTACGTACAATTACAGCTCTGACCACTTCTGATCTTGCTAGGGGCATGTTTGGCACTGCTTCTTTGATCACAGCAACAATAACGTCACCGATATGAGCATATCGACGATTGCTAGCTCCTATGATTCGAATACACATCAATTCTCGAGCCCCGCTGTTATCCGCTACATTCAAAAGGGTCTGAGGTTGAATCATATCATTTTTTTTTATAATCTATTCTTTCAATGCAAAGGGCGAAGAAAAAAGAAATATTGTTTGTCCAAAAAAAGAAATCAGCACCTGCGATTGTTTTTTTTTTATCCTCAAGACCTATTTCCTTTGATTCTCCATTTTTATGCCGAAATAATGAATTGAGTTCGTATAGGCATTTTAGACGATGCTATTGAAATAGCCTTTCTGGCTATATTTTCTGTTACTCCACCCATTTCATAAAGGATTCGACCTGGTTTAACAACAGCTACCCAATATTCAGGGGATCCTTTCCCCGAACCCATACGTGTTTCTGCGGGTCTTACTGTAACCGGTTTGTCTGGAAATATACGTACCCATATTTTTCCACCACGTCGTGCATTTCGTGTCATTGCTCGTCGACCTGCTTCTATTTGTCTAGATGTGATCCAAGCGGGTTCAAGTGCCTGAAGAGCATATTTACCGAAAGAAATATGATTACCTCGATAAGATATTCCCTTCATTCTTCCTCTATGTTGTTTACGGAATCTGGTTCTTTTGGGGTTATAGTTGATGGTTGGTTCTGAATTCCATCTCTACTACAGAACTGGACGTGAGAGTTTCTTCTCATCCAGCTCCTCGCGAATAAGAAAATCTTCAACTTCTCTATTATTCGTTTGTATATCTTGTTTTTTTAGATAACTAAACATATTAATATTTCTATTTTAAATATTGTATGACTTTTTATAATGTTATAACGAATCTTTATTTTGTTTTGTCTTTTATTTTCTTCGATTGACCCAAATTTAGCAATCCAAGAAAATAAAGGTTTCGCAGGCGAATATTTACTCTTTTCATCGCTATTTCAGTTGTAGGGTTAGCTCTTGCTTTTTCTTTTCCCAATAGATGAATATGAATGAATTAGTCTCTGGTTTGTTCCGCCATCCCGATCAATGAATCCGTTTTCAATAGATTTGGATTCATAGGTTCCATCGTTCCCATCGCTTCTTATTTAATGGTTAGGTCTGATTTCTACAATGGAGCTCATAATGAAATTTTTTCTTGAGTCAATCTTCTTAGTCTTTATTGGCTCGAAGCTCTTATTTTTTTATTTTATGAACAGATTCATTTAATTATGTACGAATCAGCATTGATGCTTTATTACACTGCCTTTTTTTTATGAGATGACTCATAGACCTTACATATTGGATGGAATTCTAGATCATTGGTATTTTTATCTCTCTTTCTTTCACCCTTCCATTTATCCACATCTTTGTTCTCTATTTCGCTTTATAACTTAGAATTATATTTATTTTTCTTTTGTTTATGCAAAAAATATTTCAGTTGCTACAATGATATGACCGATATATCATATCTTGACTGGTTCTTTGGATCCAGATAATGCGAAGTGATGAGTTGGTTAGTAGTCCTATAGTTATTAGTTTATACTAAGAGGCTGGTCTTTTTTTTTATTGAATCCTAACCCTAAAAAAACCAACGAGTCACACACTAAGCATAGCAATTATATCAAATGGCTAATCGAATTTTTATTCAACCATATAGAATTAAGAATTATAATTCTTCATTTTAGTTTTTATTGAATAGAAAAAAGGAACGAATTTCTCTTTTTTGTTCCATCACTAGATCGAAGGGAAAGAAAAATAAAGGTTTATTCTTCCCCGTCTATAAATATCCAAATTTTGATGCCTAATACTCCATAAATAGTTCGAACTGTATAGGAACAATAATCGATTTTAGCCCGAATGGTTTGCAGGGGAACCCTACCTTCTCTGATCCATTCCACACGTGCAATTTCTTTTCCGTCGATACGCCCTGCAATTTGTACTTGAATCCCTTTTGTATCTGCTTGTTCAGTTAATTCAATAGCCTTTTTCATTGCTTTTCGAAATGAAACTCTATTCTTTAATTGGCCGGCTATAAATTCCGCAAGAATATTAGGGCTTCCGTAAGGTTTTGCAAT